GATAGTCACTCCGCTCCATAGATAGTGAACACAGATTCTTGTTTCATTTTCAATTCCTTTCGGGTCGGGCTGCTGGTGGGGCTGTGCCCATTCTTTCTCCCTCTTCTTCCGCTTTACAACCAGAATAAGGAACCTTAGAATTAACCAACCCTACCTGTCGATGAAAAAAAATAGGAAGAGGAGTGAGGCTGCTTGACCGAATAGGGCAAGGAGTGACAGCTAGCGGATCTGAAAGATTTATATGGAATGTCCTACTCCTGCCCGAGCTTTCCGATCAACCAATCCCCTCTTATTTTAGGGACATCTCTTTGTTAGGTAGGGCCAGGGATCACTAATTAGTCGAATGAGCCCATCCCTCTTATCATTTATTGGTCGATCCGGCTGGCGGCTCCTGCATCCATCTCCTGCGTCTCCATGGGGCCCCATCATACAAGTTTGTTGCTACTAGTCGAATCAATAATCAATAGAAGTCCCAATAGAAGTTTACTGACCTGGCTCTTCAATCGACGATCTACTGTTCCCTCTTAGTTGCGGATGCCCATGCTTTGATTCGAAAGCCCTAGCCAGTGATGAATCCCCAGTAAGATCGGAGTCTTTCATTCCTCCTCCCTTCAGTCCAGTTGGAACCCGTCCCAGCAACGAAGACCTTCCTACTGCAAGGTGAGGCTCCGCCCTTCCCCTAGAATCCACTCCGGGTTGGAGGAGCTGCTAGTCCAACTTCTTGAGCAGCCGAGATATTGAACAACGAACATTTGAGCAAGCTACCTTGCCTCACCCTGAGATGAGAGGGAAGGTCGATTTGACTCGAATCCTGGATCTGATCTTGAATCCTACACCGGTTAATGATGCGATGGGAGAAGTTTTTTTTTTCATTTTTTTCATCAATGCTGGCCCAGTCGAGGCTCGTCCATGCCCAATACCAATGGACAAACCTCTGATCCGCCCCTAGCTCTATAATCCACCCGTCTTCCCCAGTCCCTGAAAGCCCTCCTATCCTTGGCCTAGCCCTCTATCTCAACTCGAGTCTTAAGTTCAGCGGCTTTCATCGTTGACGAACACCTGCGCTAATAAGACAAAGAAGTGGGGAGTCTTCATAAAACGAAAAGCTTTCAGTCCTTGAATGAAAAAGTAACAACGAATTCGTGGAATGAGGGATCAAGAAACGGATAGGGAGGGGAATGGCCTTTCCATTTTTGGTGGACCTTCCGAACCGGTCACGGAGCTCTCAATTGAGTTGTTTAGGTTCTGGAATTCCATCTCTAGTTGGGGGTTTCGGTTCGAAGGTTATAAAATGTGGTGCGGGTTCATCTCTCTCGACCAGTTCAGGTTCAAGGGGAGGGCGATCGAGGGGACCCAGACTTAAGATCTCTTTCTTCTCTATGGCGGGAGGTTTCTTTCGTATCAAGAGTGTGTGTGTTGGGGAGGCCAGGGAAAGACGGATTGGATCGAGAGGCGATGCCTACTCTACTCGTTACCACTAAACGACGAAGCCAAGAGCGGAAGGAGGGACTTGAACCCTCAACCTCAGCCTTGGCAAGGCTATGCTCTACCATTAAGCTATTTCCGCCAGCGGGGCAACATCAAGCAGCGAAGCACTACTGAGCAATTCACGTATCACTTGAAACGGACGACTTCTGTTTTTCCGCCGGACCACACTCTTAACCTCCGATCGAGCTACGAGCACGAGTAGGTAGGCGGCTAGCTAGGGGGGAGGGGCTGCCTTTTCAATCAATCTCCGCCGCTCAGTGCCGCTATTGGTGCGAGTTGTAAGGAGTCTTGGTCTCGAGTCGAGCTGGGGCGTCATTTCATTCTCGTAACGGGAGTGAGTGCACCGCAAGATCAGACGAGTTACTCCCTCGCCTCGCAGCGGTGGCATCTGTCTTTTAAGTGAAGTCATTTCCTAAGACGGCTCCCCTTATTGATAATCCAAGCGGATCCGGGAGCAGAAACATGAGTGTTTGTATCTTTTTCAACAGGAATGCATCAACAAAAAAGCCCTTCCATATAGATCGTCGTGGCATGAACTTTGTCAAAAAATGAATTTATAGCCTTCCTATTGATCTTGATTAGTTCCAGCTTGTTGAGAGTTCTCTTTTCTTTCTAGACCGGACCCTTAGACCGTCTCCTGAAAGACCTGCTTATCCCGCATGTGCTTTCGGAGCCCCCCACTCATTCAATCACTTGCTTGTGATTGCAGCCATTCCCCGAAAAAGGGAGAGACGAGGGAATCGTCTGCTCCCGTTCATGTGACGAATCGAACATCGTTAGGTCCCGAATTCCGCGAACCACCGGACCTAGACCAAGATCTCCATTACGTCGTACGATATATCGATCCGAAGAACTAGTTGTAAGTCATCCATTCTGCTCCTATCTAAAGTGATGCTAGGCTGCTTCACGCGGGTGCGCTTCGCTCGGCCACATGATGAACATGTTTTAAGCTAACTGCATGTCGAGCGCTTAAGCGGAGCTTGTGGTCACTCGTTCCTCGCCTGTTCCAATCCTAGTAAAGAGCTTCAGATCCGATTCTACACTACATACGATATTCCATTCCGGCCCTCACTAGCTCTTCGCTTGGTTGTACAAAGAGCATGCCCGAGGGGGCTACTACGCTCACCGCGCACTTGCATCACCACCTGAGCTTCGCTACCGCTTCGCCCAGCTCCTACGCCTACCACGAATCTTGAATCATCACGTGGCTGCTAAAGCTAAGCTTCACACGGCCCTGAGGAAGCCAAAAGACCCTCTCACGGCCGAAGGCTCCGCAACACGTTGGAGAACTTTTAGATCCCGCCCTAAAACGCCCATTTTCCTAGAGTTCCGAAGTGATCCTCATTCTCACCGCAGCCTTCTTAAGCCAGCCGAAAGAAAGCCGGGCAAGAATCGCATTGGTAGTACGAAGGGGGAGCAGAATCGTATCTGGCAGTGGTTCTTCGGATCGATCACGGATTCTCGGCCCCGTCGTTTGGCTTCCACTCCAGTTGACCTCTCTTGTTCTCCCCCCCCTGACACAACCGGGTGGAGGACTCATGTAAACTTATTCCTGTAGGTCCCCGTTCAGGAAGGCATTTTTCACATCTAATTGGAACAGAGGCCAATCTCGATTCGCAGCAATAGAGAGCAGGAGACGAACAGACTTCATCTTGGCTACCGGGGCAAAGGCTTCCTCGTAATCTATCCCATATGTTTGAGTCAAGCCTTTACTAGCCTGACCCTTTCCTCCTTTCTCCCACAAAGCTTCCCTTCACAACCAGCCCCATATCCAATTAGTAGAGATCGAGATGGGGAGACTCAAAATGATACAAATGCGCATTTCCTCTCTGAATCGAGAGGTATCAGATCGAAGTAACATAGTCAGTCTCGGGACTGCCTTCCCTAATCGAATGTGAGGCCTAGGGATCCCTACAGCTAGTAGTCAGAGTCTCCCCTGCTATGTCTGTAGCAAGGTCCAGCGCTTTCCTTGCTTTTCTCTAATCTACGGGGATCGCTCTAAATAGCTTTTGTAAAGTATAGTTCCATCCACCCCCGATGCTTCCTCTTGTAGAATGAAAGCTTCTTAACCTCTGCTCTGAAACTCGGGCATTCCTCCGTCGGGCAATCGTGCCCTTAGCTTCTGTGCTTGCAGTCTGCCATAGAGGTGGGAGGGGGAGGAGGTTCAAACTAATCACCATGAAACTAGTACCCGTATGGCCCTTTTCTTACTTGGATGGGAAAGCCCCTATTCCCGATTCGATCAGTGATCGTATGGAATAGATTGGGCTGCTTCCTCTTTTGAGGCTGTCCGCTCCGTAGCCTATTGTCTTGGGAAAGTGGCCTGAGAGTGCTGCCTATCGTCCAATCTCATTCTTATCTATTCCACTGGCTGTGACAAAGACATATCTGCTAGAACGAGTAAAGTGCTTTAAGAGTACGGTCATAAAGTCTATTAAGAGAAGGATGCCTCACAATTGAAGTTGGACTTAGTCTGGCTATTACATCATCCGATGATGAGATCTCTTATCATAGATCGGACTCTTCCTCAAATAAGATATTAGCTGTGCCCGACTCATAAGTCATAAGGAGGCTAAGTCGCAGCAAGTGAATAAGTTATTACACTTCCTAATGATCATGACTCAAGCTTAGACACCCCGAAGGATACCCCAGTCGGCGCATAAGGAGTTGGGTCAGAGATTCTTACTCAATACTATATACTCTACTGGACTAGTTACCATGCTTCCTCACCCTATTTTGCTTTGCAATTCCTTCGATAGCTTCTATATTCTATAGTATAGCCAGTCCTAATCCTCGCAACTCCTGCAGGCCAAGCCATTGGCATTCCCAATAGTCTTCGGTCTGGCCTATCGCTACTCTAAAGAAAGGGCAAGCAAAAGAATAGGAAAGGTAGTCTTCTAAAGATTCATAAAAGGATGGCTGATACAGATAGGATTGAAGCACTTCGACCAACGGCCTATGCTGATACAAGAGGAACTCGAGATAGCACTTCGCCAGCTTCGATAGATGTTGGGTATACGTGACGTGCGGCAGAGCCGAGGTAAGGCAATAGGTTGCTCGATCTTTTCCCTTATTAGTTGCCTAGCTAGCAAGAGCAGAGCCGATAAGGAAGCATGGATGTGTCTTCGGTATCAAAGAAGAAGAAGAAAAGGTAGACTCGGTCTTCTACCTCAACAAGGCTGGTGCAAAAGTAAAGGTAGCGCATTAATGAATTTCCTGAAGCAAGGGAAGGAACTGAGCGCCCCGGCGGAGAAATGAAACCTAGAACAAAAATGGAAGCCTAAGCCTTCACATCCGAAACTTAAAAATCATCAGTTGGAGAATCGTTTTGACTTTGACAGGATAAGGCTGCTTTACCTACCTCTCCCTACACAGTCGAACATCGCTCTCTCTATCTCTACTATCCTCGTTCTTAACTAAATGACGAATCGACTTGCATGTGTGAAGCATATAGCTGAAGTAACATGATTGGAGGCTCTTAAAGCTTAGGCTACTTACCATAAGCTTCAACCTCCTCTTACTTAAATTGAGGGGAGAGTCGCGTAGGGATCTTATTAAATTGATAGAAGATCACTCCCCAAAAAAAGCTGCTTCTTTTTTATAATATACAAGACCCCCCCTGAGTTCCAATTTTCCTTCACAAACTCACCAAACTTTTTCTTTATGAGTTAGTATAAGTCAATCAAGCCGCTTCAAAGAACAAAGGTCTCTTGAATGCCGGCTGAGGTCACTTTGCAGGTCAAAAAGAAGAGGGTGGTGATCGGATTTGACTGGAGGCAGATTCTGTAGCTTCAGAGAAAAATGACATCTCATCTTAAACAGAGCTCTTGCTAAGTTCCCGGAAGAAAGGAGAAGGTAGACGGCTAAGGCTTTCTCTCGGTTAGGTGAGGAGCGAGGTTACGAGCTCATACCATGTGAAGTTTAGGTGATGGAATGGCTCACCCAACCCTGGGAGCCTGGCATTGTATTTATAATAGCTGTACAACAAATGAATTTACATTCATATCCCTATATACTCTATTAGGGGGAATTCCGATACCTTAGCATGAACCGAAAAGCAAACTCATCCTCAGTAGCATTTACCCGAGCCGCTTGTCTCGACTTTTCCATAAGCAGAGTCAGAACCATTAGAGGAGAAGGTTCACGTAGAAGATGAGACCATTGGAGAGTTCACCGAAACATACATAGTTGTATATGCCAAATCGTTATACTAGTTCCGATACCAATACGATCGATACGGAGTCTGCTGAGCGAACCGTTCCGAGCCTGCCACTTCCTAACCCAAAAGGAAGGAGACGACTTGCTCTGCATTCAAAGGCGAAAAGCAACTCAATTGAATCCGGTTTAGCTACTAGCTACTTTGAAAGGAAAGAATTTATGCCATTTTTTTACATCTGAATCAAAGATTCAAAGAAAAGGAGTCCTTGGACCCCTAGGATAAAGGTTGGAATTTCACCTACCTCACAAGCAATCTTTGATCGAGTCTTCCATCTGGGCCCGGGGTCTTCTGGCTCGTCAAGTATCTTAGCCGGCGGCGCGAAGGTCAAGGGAATCCAGTTATTACTAAATGAATAAATTGCAGAACAGTCAACAAAATCACATTGTTGCTGTCTAGTTTCGTAGGGCGCCCGGCTCATCCTAACCTGCTGCAATTGCGTTTGCTGCAGTAGTTGTGCCAGCGGCTGTCTTATTTGTTCTCCTACCTCGATGTGAGTTCGAGGCCTAAATTTGTGACCCATACAGGTAGTCTTAAAGGATCGGCCATAGTGCTATTACGAAAGTTCTCCACGGTTGACCATATTTGTTGACTTTCTATTATCCTCAGGAGAGACTGACTTCGGGAGTCCGTGACGTCAATTTAGAAAACAAAGGGATCAAGGTGAAATACTTAGCCGGAATGGTTGAGAAATGAATATGTTAAATGAAAACAAACCTGCAACCTCCCTTACTAACTGAACTCAATCCCTAAGTTAAGTAAAGTAGGGTCACCTAGCTTAGAAAGTACTGGAAGAAGACAAATTACTTATTTATTTGCTTGCCGAGCAAGCGAGAGATAGATAGAAAGTGTGTGATAGACGGAAGACCCCTCTTTGAATTCAGGTACATTCACCCCTGCTGCATTTCGATGCTGTTCAAGATCATTGATTGAGTTGATCCCGGGACAAAGGGACTTTCAGTGATCAGAGGGTAATAGAGAAAGGTTGTGTTGGGAGATCTCTTTGCTTAAAGAAATCCGTTAATTTAATAAGGAATAGGTAGAGTAAAGACTAAGTAAACCTTTCCTGACCTTCAAAGCAAGAGTAGTCATTATATCATTCGTTGGTACTGCTAACTCCCCTTGGAGTAACAGTATGATTTTTCCAAGGTAAAAGAGTCCCTGATAAGGAAAGATCCTCCTGAATGTACACAAAATAGCCCGAAAGCAAGGCCAGAGTGAGGTTTAACTGATTTAAGGGGTTCCAGGCTCCCGACTTAAGAGCCAAATTAGCTTAGCCATTGGGATTGGGGTACAGACAAGACTGATTTAGATTCGTAATTAGCTGCAATAAATGCAATAAAAGAATACGCTCTTTCGACAGAGAAGTGAACGACTCCGATCTGCCTGCAGATGTTTGAGGGGTGCTAGCTAAGTTAATTAACTAAAATAAAAGGCATCGGTTGACTCTCTTTCTAAGAGCGGAGCAGGGGAAGATGAACAATGATGCTATAGCTGCTCACCTTTCCGCTATCTGCCTTGTTGTGATAGGGGTACTGGCTTTTCATTCCCACCAAGGAATGAAAATTTACTTATATAGATAGGGTAGGGGTTGACTGCCTTACCTTCTATTCTTTAAAGGGCGTTAGCGCTTTCCTAAAAGAATATCCTGTCAAGTAAAGGGGCATGTATCCACTTTTTTGTAAAGAAAGAGGGCTACTTCACTGAGACGATGGTAGGAGTTTCAAAGCTGGTTTGATAGAACCAGGTTAAGAAAGATAGCTGAAAGTGCTAGCATAAGGAAGAGATTCTATGGATGGAAAGAGGCCCTTCCTTGCTTTCAAGGTTTCGGCATTCAAAGTCAAACGATTCTTTTAATAAGTTTAATAAAAAAGAAAGTCAAGGAAATCGGCCTGCTCTTCTCTCTTTTCTCTATAGAACTATGGAAAGCACTTTCTAGTAGCGACACGGATTCACCACTACTTATGACTTTCGCCAATGGGGCAAACGAAGGCTAACCCGTTCTGGTTGTTATGACTGGCAAGAATCTGTAGGTTCTTTCAGTCTTGCTTGTGCGCTTTGGTCCTTCTTACAGAGACTATCCTTTGTATAAGTTATGATCCATCCAAGGAATGAGCTTCCCCAGAGTAAAATCCCGTGGACTACCAGGAAAAGATAGACCCTCGCCCGGCAACAGCAGTCCATAGCGGATGGTCTTGGAAAGAACCTTTCATTCGATGCTTCTGATTCAACTCCCAGACAACCAAGGAAGTATGCGCGAAGATAGGGTTAGCCCCTGCGGCAAGCATTATCTGGGAACGATTATCCAGGAACTGGAAGATGGTTGGCGTGACACGCCTAAATCCCCCACAATCAATCCACAAGGCTTCAGGCGAAGAGATAGCAGTTTCCGCTTTAGCGGCTTGAACCCTTCGATCAAGAGATACCTTAAATCAAATCCACTAAGTAGCTGACCTCTTACACGTTCGTGGCTATTCCAATTCATACATAATCTTCTCCGACATGAGATAGAGTGAGAGGGCCTATTCCATAGAACAAACTCAGCAAAGAAGGATCCGTATGTATTCCACCTCAGATGGTAGAAGGGGCAATTCAGCCTTGTCTTTCCCTTTGGTCCGGAGTCAAGGTTTCTATTGGTTGGGAGATCCGGTCTGCTCCGATAATCTCCCGCAGCTCTGTTTTCTGAAGACGGCCTGTACGATATTATATTTTATTGTACCAAAGCAAGCCAAGCACACTCATTCAAGGGCCAGCCGTTGACTAGCCAACCAGAAATACATTTCTAAAGAAAAAAGCCAAAGCGACGTACCTACCGAATTCCACGACTTCGCCAGCCAAGCATTATGTTCCAACACCGGCCCCCCACTCGTACTGATACTGATTGTGCTTTCCATGTTTGCTTTGCCATATTATGTTTTCCGTATGTAAGGTCTTGGTCTTACTGAATTAGTCTAGTTAGTTTCATTGATTGCGGATTGCCTTTCAAAAAAGTACGTTTTTTGGGATGTTCATGTCCTTCGCTGGCTCCGTGACAACAGATACATTTACATAAATGAATAATATTCTTTGTGGACCGACCGGTAGGGCCTCCCGGCGCACCCTCAGACCGTTAAGTTTGAAAGTTAAGAAGATTATGACCATGTGCTCTTTGATGGTCCTTGGATGGTGGCTGACCAGTACATTACGGTGAGGCAATGGCAACCCAATTTCGACCCTGAGGAAGCTTCTATTGAGACAGTGGTGGTTTGGGCGAGGCTTCCGAACCTTAACCTATGGCCACGATGCCGTACTTCCAATGGAGATCACAGTTAAGTTTCTCAGAGTAGCCTATCAAAATAACTTGACTCCAGGAGACTACAATGAGGCTATGTTTGCCGAATTGGATAGTCTTGATGAAATGAGGCTACTGGCCTTGGATCATATAAGGGTTCATAAGATGAGAATAGCTAGAGCCTACAACAAGAAAGTCAAGCCTAAATCTTTTGAGGAAGGAAAATGGGTATGGAAAACTATCTACCTCTTGATACAAAAGAAAGGATCAAAAGCTTGGAAAATGGTCCCCAACTTGGGAAGGCCCTTTTGTGATCCAAACTTGACTGCCCAACGGAGCCTATCATTTGATGGATATGGACGGTAAGCAGCACGTGTGGGTGTGCTTATTTGAGAGTAACAAAGGAAGTAGGAGAAAGGTTCATGAGCGGGTGGCTAATAGATTCTCGACAAAATAAGTCCCTCAGTCCTCAAGTCAATCAATAGATGTGCGGATCTATTATTCTATACGAGAGATTGCCATATCGTAGCATTCATTCTCCGATATGAGACCTGTTGAGGCTCTTGTACCATTCCCCGCTCCCAAGTCACACGGGACTCCAGCCACTTGTTGTGGTCATTTATCTAATTTGTTTGGACCACGACCACTTGGAACACGGGCGCTAATGGGCATACCAGAAAGTAGGCTTAGAAGCTGGTTTCATACGACCTGGGCCGGGGAAGAGACCCTGACTTACTACATTTGCAGGTTGAGTTCCAGTCCCACCAGCTTGATAGCTATCTATTTCGAAACCGAACTGAAATGAACTGCCAGATCGACCAAGTGAGAAAACACTTAGAAAGCGCTTGTGCCCCTGAGGCTTGTAGCGACAAGGCACGCTGCTTTGAGCTAGGGATTTGTCAGGCAGAGGGATTGATCAGAAAGCCTTTCGACCTACTGGAACCTAAAAATCAAAGGGGATTGGTAGCGCCCCTGATTGAGACTAGACCATTAATAGCCCTTAGGAAATCCCCTAATCGTTACTCGAAAAAGTATGAGGTCGGTTAATCAAAAGTGAGTCCTAGCAGGCATAAACATTTAATCGCTATTGGCGGGTATTGCACACCGCCCATTTCTATACGGGCTTGGGTGGGGCACAAGGCAGCAAAAGAAGCGGCTCAGCCAGCTCTGTCAAAGAAGCATTCTATTCCAAAAAAGCTTAGGGAAACCTCCCTCACATCTGATTCAATAGCAATGGTAATTCCTCCAACACCATCAACCGCGGATACGATAGATGATTCTATGCCATCTTTATTCCCTTCCTTGCTTTACCTTACCCTATTGCTACTGCTAGCATTAGCACTACCTCGACGTCCCATAGCTGATTCTCAAGAAGCAGATTCTCGAACAAGAGCAGGGGATTCTTTCGTCCGAACACCGGATAAGCAGGATGCCCTTACCTTGCATTCGATTTTCCCTATGTCAGTTGCTTCTGTCTGTAACAAGGCATTCTTGCTGCAAGAGGGCATTCGAGAACAGTAAGAGCATATTCTTCCTCTCGGGGAAGTCTTGGCTGATTCAACTCAAGCAAGAACAGCATCTATTCCTTCAACAGCTGTTATGTTAGGGTAGGGGCCTTTTTCCTCCGTTTAACGACGTCATATAGGTAATCAGCCACATGAGTACCTGAAGACGTCTTAAAGGGAACTGTAGGCCATAAAAATGCGTATTCAGAACCTCATGTTAACGATTCCCTATCTGGTTTGTTAAACGGTGGTTAACCAGTAAGAACATTTTGAAGGGTTCCAGGATTCAAGGTTCCTTACCTTAACCGGAAGAGTCAGAGAAGGAAGAAGAGCTGGAAGCTAGAGAGTTGCTGCCTAGCTACAAAGCCTGGATTTCCATGACATACTCAAAAGTTGTTTCTTATTCAATGGTGAGCTGATGAAGATATAGGGAAAGAACTCCCTTCTTTCTTAATGCCTATAGGGTAAAAAGAGAAGGGGACTTCCCAGAAGGAGAGTGGAAGCCCAAGAGAGAATCAGTCGTTCCAATCCCTGACTTCCATTCCTGACTTATCCCAGCTCGGGAGGACAGGGGAAGACTCATAAAAAGTAAAGTATGACAAAACGATTAGCTGCGAACAAGAAGAAGCTCTTCAAGGAGTTCTCACTTCTGGCCACACCAACCCTTTCAACTCCGAGATGGATTTCTCAATCAACATCTATAAATAAGGGCCTCCCACACCCGTTCTTTAAGTCCTCTGCTTCCTTCAGTCACCCGAGTTCGGCTATAGCTAAAGGAACGTACAGTGAGCCGTAGCGGAAGATCGACAAAAATGGAAAGGGCTAAACCTCTTATAGAGAAAATCTGTTCGGAAGAGTTCATCACTAACGATGAGGCACGGAGAGGAATCTCTCCCGAAGAGGGGGCTCCGTCCTCTTATAAACTTTCCCGTCCCCATGAAGAAGAGTTCTGGAAGCCTTGTTTCTGATTTCCGGCCATCGGACGAGATTGAAAACTAGCAATTCAGGATTGAAGGGTTTGACCTTTCCGAGAAAAATACCTTGTTGTGATGGTACAGTCAGTAAGAATGACATGGAGCAAGTAGGCGTTGATCTTTTTATCATCTTTCTTGCAGGCGAGGAATATGAGTCTTCGTTTCAAATGAGTTCAACGAAGACTCATATCGTAGACTTGATCGCCAGTTTCCGGCGGTGTCTAGTCGCATCGGTACGGGATTCCCTATGCCCCTCCTCTTTGGTGTAGTTTTAGTGAGTTTCTCACACAGGAAGTGCTACTCAAACTTAGCTAAACCTGGGACACTGCCCTTTCCTTTCATATTCATAGTAGCAACGAGGAGCTCTCCAATAAATCTTTGAGCGAGAGGAGCTCTAAGCGCTAACTTCATCCCTATCCTTTCAGGTGCAGATGAATATGCTCTTTAGCTTGGGACTAGGGCTTGTCTTAACGCGATAGAAGAAAAATAAAAAATAACTAAGGAGTTTTCCTAAGCAAGCTGCGGAGTCGTAGACCATTGCTTTAAAGTAAAGACGGGATGGAATCTTTCCTTCTGATCCTAAGCTGTGAACTTATGGTCAAATGGCTTACCCTTCTTACTCAATCTTTATATGCCCAAAGAGGCTGGATGTAATTCAGTGGTTTCCGGGAAGAGAACTAAACGTTTGATGTAACAGAACCAGGGGTTCAAACCTGTCTTTCTTTTATCGTTAATAGGGGACGGCGCTATCCTATCTATCATAAGAGAATGAAACCTGAAGACTTCTCAAAACCATCGATCCTTCCTCCTTAGAGACTGTGTCTAAGCTTTTTGAATGTTCCGCGAAAGATTCGACCAGGACGGACGGTGAAATGAAATGCTCTAATCTAAGCCCGGGGATATAGGCATAAAAAAAACTATAAATTCGACGTCGACTCTGTGAAAGAAGCCGAGTCTGTAGCCTTAAATGAAACCATGTGTGCATCTGGACCTACTATTGGTTCAAGAGTTTCAAGGTCATCTGCTCGAACTGCTGTTCCCACCTCTTGATCTGCCTCTACCCCGGTGGGTACTGATGCTATTGCTGAAGCTTCCGGCTCTGGATCAATTGATTAAGGATCTTTACCTGGAACAGTGCGAGGGACTCCACTATTCGCTTTTTTTGAGATTCGATATGAAACTATTGGCTCTCGAACGGACTTTGCAACGGAAACTCGGGGAGTGCTATTTCACCGGTTCTGAGATGCTTATGCACCTTAATTTGCTCGATTCTCCTTGCACCCGCCCCAGCCACTGTTGCTGGGTATCGACCTCTATTTGCCAAATCCGCTTATGGAGAAAGTCAATGAGCTATCCCCGCCCTCGTAGCAGGGTAAACTGGGTATAGTTATATCGGATGGCTCTGTTGCCTTTACCGATTTTGAATCGAATTGGGGGGATGCTGCCTTTCCTATCTCAATGCTCAAAAAGCATCGTATAATATGAGCAAGTGCGTCTTTCTCTTCTGAATTACAATATTCGCAAGCGGATTTCGGTATCTAGAAAGAATGCCCTTGCCTCCGTGCGGGGGTCGCCCGTACACCGGGACGGTCCACGTTCACATAGGAGCAATGGGTTGATTCTAAAGCGCTGCTCGAGTATCAAATGGAGATCACGAAACTGCTAGCAACACAAAAGCTCCACCCATCATTACGGTCACCCAATACTCGAGAATGAATGGGACTTCATATTTTTTAGGGAAAATGCAGCATAGAACTGGTGAACCATAGGCCATAGGACTGATAGAGTGGAGCTCTGAAATCAAATGTGTTCGATCCGCCCAAGATTATGCTGTAAGGCATCGACTTCACTTTGAACTTTGCACTCAATGGACCAAGGAGCGACGCATGTGGGTAGGTAGTAGCGCCGAATATGAAAGAGTCCACCCGTTTTAGTTTTAGTGATCATTAGCTGTATTCGGTTCAGAAAGGTGCTAATCTCATCTGTGGGTGTGCTTATTGGGGAGTTACCGACGCTTAGCTTTGTTAGAGCTTATGACTCAATTGCCATGCTCGGGCATAGTCCATAACTCGATTAGCACCTAAAAACTTTAGATAGAAAAATCAATGGTCATCTGGTTCATATATGATAGTGGCATGCGAGTCGTAACATGCTGTAGAAAAGATAGCAAGACTAGTGTGGCTTTGTTTTAGATCGTCAGAGTGAGTTTTCCCTATCATCGTATGTAAAGAGAGAGATGTTCGATATGGGAAAGCAGCCGAACTCAGGACTTGATAGATTACTAATCTAACTTTCTCTCCTCGCCGGTTACCGTCACCTTTCGTTAAAACGGCGCTCATCTTCTTTCTTGACTCGGATAGGAACCCCTCACCCTACGAAATGAAAAGAGATGGCGGTTCCTCGGCCTTGCCCCATTCTGCTTCTGAACCTATGTATTGGGTTGGCTTCACTTCGCGCCTCTGCCCTTGCATCCTCTCTTTCTTCTTACTCGTTCGTGCCGCTAATGTAATTCCTTCCTTCTTATGCTGCCTTCATCCCTGGAAAGAAAGATGAGCAGCCAATCCAGGTAAGCAAGAACCTATGCCTTGCCCACTAGTTCCTATTGATGGAAAAACTAGCTTATTTACAGAACACTCTATCCCAAAACATATCCTAAAGCTAGCTTCGCTAACAGTAGTGCTTGGGACGACCGCCCTTGTTTAGGGAAAGAAGTTCTCATCGATTGACAGAAAAGGAAATTATCCCTAGCTAGAGTGAGAAAGCATCTTTATGTCAATAAAACTGATCAAGAAGGATTGGTGGGAAACTCTCCCTTGTTGAATCAGGTGAAGGCGTAACTATTGATTGAATCCGCATAGCAGTTTTTACGTTCCAAAAGAAAAGAATAACGTAGGTAGACTAGAAGGATGAGTTTCGGGCTTAAGACATAGTAGCTCTCTTGCGGCTACCTTCATCCGATGCTGTTCACAAAGCTATAGACCCGGCTATCTCCGAGTTGAAAAGGCCTTTTTATCTCCTCTTAACACTGTGATAGTTAGAAACCTACCGGCTTGCACTTGCAACAGCAAAAGGTCCGAAAGACGCTTAACACCATCCTCACATCCCTCGCTGTTCAAAGTCCCATCGGGGCAATAGAGGGAGAATCGAAGATTCCTTCTATAAGGACACCGTTGGATCTTGGTAGCTTCAAGTTCAGATTTTCCTTTCCGTGACCCTTGCAACGGACTTAAGAGCTAGATTGACGTGCCCTGGATGGGGGTCCCAAGTTACATGTGCCATGCCAAAGGCACTCCCAAGGGCAAGAGGACCTATGGTCGTATGGCATTTGGACTAGGAAGAGAAGGGCACCAAAGAGTGACCTATGTGACCTATGAGCTTGAAACATGCCCTTATCCGGATTGAAGGCCTTAGCCAAGTCTTGGAAGTGAAGCCCCTGCCGACCTTACTTTGGAACAGCATCCATTCCGAGTGGCCGTGAGGTTACAAAGGTCGTGAACCTAACTTGGTGATTTCGGTCTAGCTATCGGATGAATGCCGGACCTTCTTCTGGAAGCGGGAAGGTTAGTCACCGCATTGACTCGAATGATCTAGCAAATCATTTCTCCCAGTAGGCTATTCTTCATCACTCTTCGCTTTACCGCCCCGTGGGTTTCGGCTTAGTTAGGAAGAAAGAATTGTTAACAAGTCTATGAGCTTCTTCTAGGGCATGCCGCCTTTCCTTGAGGTTAAGACCTGGTTGAATTAGCTACATCCCATAAGCTCACTCTGGCCGGACACCTTACATCTATCTTTAGAGGTCTACGTTGTGTCGTAACAAAGGCTTCGTATTGAGACCTGATCTTCTTTTTGGGTCGATTGCTTTGTCTTCTACGGATTCCTCCCTTGTTGAAAGCCTAGCCTAAAACCCAAAAGCCTATGCTTGTTTTCTTTGTTAGTTCAATGCATGGATTCGCCCCTTGCCCGCTAAACCTCTGCATCTATAGTAACGAACAGCGCTTCCGCAAGCCGTAAGGTACAGGGGGGAAATTCCAGAACTTCCATTTTCTTTCTTCCACACTAGGAACATAGTCGCGGTTGCCGCTTCGCTTCCTTTGCCACCGGCTATCGAGATCAAATCAGAGCTCAAACCTAGATTGCGCGAGATCTTTAAACGAGGAAATTCAACGATAGAGCAAGAGCGAGCCAAAGAGAAAAAGAGCTCTTCCAAATCGAATATATAAATAAGGGGTCCGGAGGTCCGACCAGACTACGGCTACGGCTCCGAGTGAGGAGGGCGCTATCTAGCTTCAATCGAGATCACATTTCACTAGGCAATCCAGTTGCCACTTCACTAGCAGCCACAAAGGGCGAAGGAAAGCCTTAGTCCTTTGGTTAACGAAATATTGTGTCCTGCCTTGACGCCGCCCCCATCCCCTAGTAATGTTCTACTAATTTCTAATGATCCCCAGTCTCCCCTCTCGTCTAATTCGACCTCCTCCTCTGAGATGTCAGATATAAATACTATTTTATCTCCTTCCATCAGGAGTGCTCCTATGTTAGCAGGACATTTCGTGCAAGAACTAGGTTGTTTTTATCCCCTAAAGGCTCTATCTCTGAGGTAACCCGGACTAGTAGCAACCGAACCTAGTAAATAAAATCTTGTTTCATAGAATTGGTTGTTCTTTCTCTCTCCTTTCTTCTAGAGGAATTGAGTCGTTCATTTCGGTCTAACTTCGTTACTGTACCCCGGTCTCACTCCGATAGCGTACTATCCTAGACCTCTGTCTATCCCGACATTGATAGAAATTCATAATTAGGTTAGCCAGCCCGGTAACCCCGACAAGTGGGAGGCTCCGCACTTTCTCTATCATAGGGATTCTGCCAGACTATTCTATTTCATTCATTCTCCATTCAAAACCGTCTACTCCGGGAACCCAAAATCTGACGATTCTTTCATATGATTTTTTTCGTGAATTCGACATCAGTGATCTACGACCATCCTTTCTTCTTTCCATTCCAAAAAGGAATGGTTGGTATGCGGTCCGTCCTTATAAATACCCGGGGAATCCCCTTTTGTGATTGTTCCAAAGCGTGCTTCCCTTTCTTGTTCTTTGAGCTCAACTGGTCATGCTTCTTTCTCAGTTGCGCGATTCCTAGCTGCTACATCCTAGATCAGAGGATGTAGGTGAGTCTGATTGATTGTTCTGACTTATACTGTTGTAAGTAGCCTTAAGGCTACTTACAGTTCCAGCCCAAAAGGGGAACTTTCCGGTGAGGAGGATCCCATTTAGAAGAAGGAAGAAAAACCTACGTATCCTTTCGCCGGGTGTGCCCGTCTTAAGCTTTAACAAAAATCTTACTGGAGACTTCTCTTTCTTTCCGTCCTTAACCGACTCCAAGGGATACGGGAAAGCCTAGGAATGGCTGAACTTAACCCAATCTTCGCAAGAGGAGGCAATGTCAATTGTATCTGTGCTCCATTAGGCTGGATTCGCTTGCCCCGGTCTTGTTTGTATCTGCCATGTGCTCGCTCTGCGCTTACCACACTGCCGGTTCGCTTTAGACAGGTCTTGAACCTCATTCTCTCGGGCCCAGCTGAAAAACGAATGCACGCGCTAGCCCGCCCCTGACCTAAAGGGGCTAACTCGACCGTAGGGAGAGGGGTTCAAGATGCCCTCGTCTAAGTCTGTCTATTTCTTTGTTTTAGCTGCTTTCCTGAAGCAAGGAATTAGCTTCCTTCCTCAGCCAGTGTTGTTGGAAGTCCTCGAAAGCGAGTGAATGTGGCATTCCCGTATGGTGAAGCTTTCGAAGTGGAAAAAGTTAAGGCACTACCTACTTGAACACCAAATCAAATTGATATCCAGAGTCGGTCCTATCAAACAAAGATTTGATGACCAAAGCAGTCTTGACAGGCCGATTAGCAAAATGGGCCTTGACTCTGCTGGAATATGACAGAGAATACGTCCCAAAAATGTATTTCGACGAGGCGAGCTAATTAAGCTTATATAGCGGAGGTGGCTTAGCCGGTTCAACCAGCGATAACAGTTGCAGTTAGGGGAGGTAGGCCAGTTCTTCTATCCGCTCCATCTATCTATCTCTCCGGTTGTTGGGATTCATTTCAAGGCATGGCAGCTGCTGCTCGTTCGAGCTTCTCAGTCCTTGAGTTAGTTCCTTTCAAACTAGACTACAATACCATCGAGATGAAGTGAGAGACCGACCGCCGCAGAGCTCTTTCGTTCGGGTCCGGATCTGCCTCCAATCCCTTTTCCGGATTCTTCTCTGGCTCTACCAGCAGCCTTTATCCTTTCTATGGTTCCCTTCCTGACTTCCCTTATCCTATTGTCTTGTCAGTCTTAGAGCAATAGGAACTGACACAGCTTGATTGCGATAAGGATCACTCCTAAATGAAAGCTAAACTAAACGACAATAACATAACTCCTAACGCAAAAGAGTAGCCGCTTCTATGTTCTATGCTATTTTCTTTCCTATAGAGCTTGGGCCCACGCGCAAGCTCCTATCGCAAAGCTAGTAAGTAGCCTTTTTGTTTGTTTCTTTCAAAGCCGCCCCCTAGGTAAAGAAGAGGAACTAAGGGGTTTACGGGTACTATATTTCAGCTTATAGGGCTTCTTTTTAGCCCTATGCTAAACAAGCCTCTTCCCTATTGTTATACCGTTCGCGCTTTCCTCCGTAACTTCCTTAAGTCCCAGACTAAAGGGTTCAATATCCAATTCCTCCTGCTAAGCCAGGGAAGTCTAGACTTGCTGCAAGTTGAGCCATAGCCTAGTTCTTCTTTAGTTTACCAACTACCAACCGTCCGTCCTTGCTAATGCTAATTTAATGCTTTCTAATGGGATTCCCTTAGTGCTTGCGCTTAAGGCTTTCTTTTAACCAATCTCCTTATTGCCAGTTGAAATTCCGACTCACTTTGGGCTAGCTGAACCAAAAAGGCTTGATTGCCCCCCCTTGGCCTGGGGGAACTTGAATATGAATCTCTTTCTCTTGAACGTCAACCTCACCACGGAAAAAAAAATGAGAATTCCCACCTAACACGACTCTAGAACAGCGGATAAGCCTTTCCTAACCAACCCCTGAAACCATTTGAACCAGAGCTGAAACAATTGATTCAACCTCGGGTAAAAAGAAAGTAATCACATCGGGAAATATATTTTTTAATAGAACCGGGTGAAAGGGGAGATCGGCCAGCGAGGAATTTGCTATATATAAATAAGAAAGAATCCCAACCCCAGCACGTGCAACCTTTAGTTTTCTATCTTAAGCTAAGACCCTGCTATTGATGAAGCTGGTCTCACTGGAACTGTTGTCATCCGGGTTGAAGGAAGAGAAAAGATGGTGTTCAAAAGGCATCAGTGGACTTGAAAGACTTAGCCGGCTCAAAGCGTAGAGCGATTTATGATCTGATCTGTACTGGATTAGGCTCTTTAGACCCAGGTCTCGGACTAGCGACGAGGAGAGACTCCAATGCGCTCACTCCCTTGTAAGCATCTTGTCTCTCCGGCTGTCCACTTTGCTTAGTAGGGGGGGAGGATCCGATCAATACAAGGGTTGCACCTCTTCACGCTGAGCTGGATCGATGGCCTGTGAGGCTGGCCGAAGTAGAGGATGAACTAGGAAGTCTTTCTGTCGATGACCTAGTGGCCAGTGCCAGAGAGTCGACTCGCTTTAGGTAGGAGTCCCCTGGCTTCCTTTCAGCGTTCACTTCCTTATCCCTATCAGTCGAGCTAGGGAAGGAAGTAGTGGGATAGAGTGAGTGAGAATTTCACTCCCAGGATAAGAGTCAGCTGTCCGGAGATCTTACCTGCATGTAAAATCCCATGCAATCTTGACTCTCCCGGTGAGTAGTCGTTCGAGTTGGCATGAATGGCACAGATGTTATCAGTAGAGCTTATATGCTCACTAAATCGCTCGCTTGCAAGGAGACAATCTATTCTATTAATGCATGCTGGCTGATCATCTGGTAGCTAGCTCAGCATCCTAAAGTTTGTAACAGAGATAACTTCTGTCAAAACATACCATTTTCCCCGGGTCTTTTCATTTTAGGTTATGAAGGTGATTGTAACTGGAAAGCTGCTTTATGACCTACGCTTCGCTCGTTTGGTAAGCTGGGTTCTTTCTTCCGGAAGTGTCTTAGACACATGCCGGGATGAGGATATGAAATAGCTCAGGGAAAGGATACTATAAGTGACTTCCTGGGACTCGGGAGGGAAGAATGACCGCGACTGACGACTGAGAATGTTCTGAGTACCGAAAAAGCTCTACTGAGAACCTTTCTGCCCCATAATTGACCCTGGATAAACCGCCCTAAACTATTGAAGAAGCGAAAGCAGTTGCCGCTTCTGAGTTAATATTGTACATGAATTTTACTCAATTCATTCGTTGTATCGTAGTAAAGGAAAGAAGAAAAGAATTCATTCAAGTGAAAGGAGCCCGCATTCCCTCTCTCCTTTCCCACACCCGTAGGGGTGGCCTCGTCCTCTTCCTCAGGTAGGAGAGACTACACCTTTCAAATCAAAAGGATAAACTTAGAAAACAAATAGAATCAAAAAGGCCATCATTAATGCGAACAAGGCAATAGCCTCGGTTAGAGCAAAGCCCAGGATTGCATATCCGAATAACTGTTTTGCCAATGATGGATTTCTTGCCACGGAATGAATTAATGAACTGAATACGTTTCCGATACCTACAGCAGCTCCCGCTGAAGCAATTGTAGCAGCTCCGGCACCCATTGATTTTGCACCTTCTAACATCTCGAATTTCTCCATTCTCCTCATGCCATGCTTGTTCATTCACTTCTTATTTTTTCTTGATTTCCAATCCCTTCATACCTATTTTAACATATTCTACTTCATAGTTTTTTAATAACTCTAAAGCGAATTTGTTAGATTGGTCTATATAACAGTATAGGAAGATCAGAAGCATGAGGATTATGATGAAAAAAAGTACGCGGGGGTAGTCCTTTTGGAGGAAGGACTTTATTCCGGCACCTATTGATTTTGCACTTTCTAACATCTCGAATTTCTCCATTCTCCTCATGCCATGCTTGTTCATTCACTTCTTCGTCGCTTCTTCCCCTCGTTCCCTTTCTCTTGGACATCTCACTTGAAATGCAATCAATGCATTCATTCTTTTCGATCTTATACTCAGATAGACTGAACATTCACCCACCCAATTTCGATAAAAGGTGAAGTCGAAGCTACTCGATCATTCAACAAGGACAGCTGGAATCTACGCGTTGATCCAACCTGCGCTACCAGCTGTCTTCTTCTTCCATTTCTATTCAGCTTGAAAAGAAGCCTCAAGCCCAAGAGTTGAGGAAAGGTAGGTTTCTTACTTAGTGCTTGCATTAAGGGCTTCACTTACGCTATTTCTTTGATTAACCCTTAGTAGGTTAGGTATGGCTACCTCGTTTAAGCAAAGAGGTCACAATCTCTGATGTACTCTATTTGATTTGAAGAGATGGAGTTGTCTCAGACTCATCAAAGGAATGAGCTGAAAACCTGCCCATAGTTATAAGGAAAAAAAGAGAAAGTCCCAGCACTCGCAGGGGCGGATCGGGAGATCTAAGACGGAATCCCCGAGTAAGTAGGCGATAGAGGCGAACGCTTTATTTAGTGATCCCCAGATATTCTATCTCACATCGGAAACGGGCTCTGACAGTCCTTGTTCCAGCTCAAAGCCAGAAAGCTAGTTTAGCCAACACGGTAATATGATCCTTAGGAAGGGCAGAAGGGCTCGATCCCAGACCAGGCTCCGCTCAAGGCGATGAATGACTTTTACTCTTTTCCCTACGACCGAGTGAGCTGCTGTTCTTTAATCAGTTGCATTTGATTTGGGAAGGATCGGTATTCAAAGTAGTTCCGGAGAAAGGCTAAATTAAATGTATTTAGGAGCGAAATAAGCCGGCTATCCCCTTCTTAATAGACAGACGCTGGCCCCGGCTCGGGGTAAATCAAAATAGCAGCAATCAAGATACCTGGTCGTTTAAATCAGAGTACACTTCTAGAATCCCTGTGGTATGTAGAAAGCCCGCATTAAAGACGAGTCCTGTTCGTCCAACAGTTTCACCAGCCATATCTACACATAAAGAGAGCTAGTTTCCCACCTAGGTGAACCCGAAGCTAGAGCACAGGTAGAGACAGTGGATTCTGGTGACCAAGAAGCAGGGGCAGGTAGTGGATTCCGCGGATTTATAGTCAGTTTGTTCTCGTCCCCACATAAAGAGAAAGAAAGCGAGCCAATAGGTGTTCTCTACCATGAGTCAAGGGCTAGGAATCCACTGAATAGCTAGTAACATAGATTGTGTCTAAAAAGCTAAGAATCTCCAGGTCGTAAGCCTTTATACCCAGCTCTAGCTTTTTCTAATTCTATATTTCCTTACTTCATATTTATATATCATTCTCCGTTTCATTTCCTTCGAAAGATATGGCTTCTGGTGGTTGTGTCCGCGAATATTAATGATTCTACAGTGGCATAGCTCCAGACATGGGCTTCTTCCCAAAAAACTATGGTAGCCGGCAATAGGATACCCTTACTTAAGTTTCTCCGCACTTGGGCATAAATATACAATGCCACTTAATCCACTATCAATGGTGGTGGTCCTTCTGTGTAAAGTTAGCTAGTGTGGATTCGCGTAAAGCTGCCAAACAACCTATTGACAAGAGCCTATTCATTTTTTTCTTGCTATTTCCGCACCCCTGTCCGGTCCGGTTTTTTGAGAAAGAAAGTCGAGACATTCAGAAAGAGAGTTCTGGCATTTCTAGGATTAGAATACGGTCCTATTGATTCAATCTTTATGCTTGGCACGGAACTCTTGTTTCGAGTGAAAGGGAGAGCAGTGGCCCGCACCGCATTCACAGGTAAATTTCCCTCTAAGGGGCGGGGTGTGGAAAGCACTAGAAGTTAGTTGACTTCTCGACTTCTTACCTGTATTCCTTCTCTTACTAGCCTAGCTTGAATATTTCTTTCTAAAAGACTAACAAGATTTTCTACCTCCTGTAATGTAAGCTCGTTACGCTTAACGCCCACTTACTTAAAGACTCGTTGGTTCACGACTCTATATATAAATGAAAATCTGAATTAGAGTCGTTACCTACAGAAGCGGTTGCCCTTCTCCGGATTTACCCGGTGAGGGTGGCGCTTGTGAGTCAAAGTTGACACTTTCCATGTATGGATCATACCTTTGGCATCCTGGGACAGTAGCCCCAGGTACTGATGAAGTGACTCCCGGGTAGAGAAAGAAAGTGCTGGCAGAAAGGAACTCTCAAAGCATGGGGTTTCGCCGGGCGAAGCTCCTACCCCCAAAGGCTGTTGTCGGCATTTCCGCTCTTAGGTGCGTAGCCACAGTTTGCAAGTCAATTCCCCTGTCCGGAATCCGCCTCTTTAGCCCGTGAAGGCCTTTGAGGGCTTACTTAGTGCTTTTGCTAAGGAATACCGGTAAGGAAGGGAAACTAGGGCAGCTAAGCCACTACACTAGTACGAAGGAGCAAGCTCCGGCCCCGTTCTATCCACTAACCATGTAAAAAAAATGATGGGTGGAATGGCGCGGCGCTGTAGTGTAGGAACCGGGCGGATTCGAACCGACGAATAGAAGTTTTGCAGACTCATGCCTTAGCCACTTGGCTACGGTTCCCTATAAATTCCATTTCTTTCCCCCTTGTCCGACTTTGCTTCACAGGGTGAGAGGTGAGACCAGGAATAACACAGATGCCGGAATGCTTTTGGGAGGAGGGTAACTGTCCTGCTATATACGAAATACTTAATAGCTAACGGCCGTATGGCATCTATCCATCCATGCTGAATGGAGCCCAACCTAGTAAAGGGCTTGGATCGAGGTCCTGAAAAGCGTGAAAGGCAGTAAGGACATTGATGAAGTCTAAGCCCTGGCGAAAGACGAAGGTGGTAAGCGAAGCGAGCTACACCGGTCCTCCGGAGGAGAAGTCGAAACCCGTGTTCAAGTAAAGGAGATACTGATTCATTAATTAATTTTTACAGGCAAAATGCCGCTGACAATGTGTTGAATTGGCAGGTTACCTGATGAAGAAGCTGGGAGGGTACCAGCTGCCTGCGTGGTGTTAAACCAAAATGCTAAAGAGAGCGAAGGGGAAATCATGAACTACGTTTCATGTAATGTAGTAAACTATAAGAGAGTTAGAGTACTGCAGTGGACACAATTCAAAAATCACCTTAAGGAAAGGGCTTATATAAAAGAAAGAGAAATTCTAAAAAAGTTCTTGCTCTAAAAATGAAGAAAGGAAGTAAAGACTTACTGAACACCTATCTTTCTTTGGCTAAACCACCTATTCTGGAATGTAGTCTGATACCCCCCAAATACTCAGATTGGGGATATCGTCCCTATCCCTGACTACACTTGCTTGGGATACAGCCCTTGAAGTCACGTTGCATAAGCCGAGAAAGCCTTCTACCTTAAGTACGAATGTAGAAAGAGCGCAACTACCACTTTTTCTCTCCTTGAGCGAGATTGAACAACTTATGATAAAGGATTTCCTTTACTATCCCAACCTGATATTGCGAAGAAGCTTGAATTCGTTAAGTAAGTTCACTTATAATGGTTTGGCAATTCCCTTGTTAATCAAAAAACTTTCATTTAGTATGATGGCAAGCTGCCGCAGTTAGTCCGACCGGCGTAGTACCCTTAGGAAGATGCGCTCACGGCGACTCAGTTTCAGAGCTAGAAGTCCTTTTATCATCATCTTACTCCATACCTGGTTATACCTGAACTAGTACAGCAGGTTAGACTTAAAAAAGAATTCATGCCCGACAGAAATTGACAACAAAGGATGAGATTTAGTGTTTATTCATGAGGATGTCATAAGAGAGGTTAGGCGACATGGTCTAACCTGCGGCAGCTATGAATTTGTCCACCACGGAGTGGGTGAATTCCTATTCCATTTGCATCTCGAATTCAATGTCTTCAGTCAGCTCTTCCGTCTAATCTATCAGTTTCATCTAGATTGCATTCCATATCAAGAAATTACTTAAGATAGATAGATATGTTATTTGTGTGCGTAAATGAGTGCAAAGACCAGGTTCTACCACTGCTGGGCTCAATCATGCTAGTTGGGCTATATGCTTCACACATGCAAGTCGAATGACGTTTTCTTGGAAACGGGAGTGAACGAAGGACCAACTGTAACTCCGCATTCATTAGCTCTAAAGCCAACAAACAAGTCAACTTCAAAAGCTTACTCTTCTCCTTTACTGTACCGATAGGTGCGGGAGCTGGCCTCTGATGGACTCAAACTCGAGGCGAAGGTGCATGAGGAACTAAGACGTTGCGGATCTCGGGCCTTCTGCAGCTTCTTGGCACAGCCACTAGCGGAATATGTAGAGCATAACTCCTCCTCCATGGAGGAGGGCTGGTGCCAATGGTCCCTCATTATTGTGTAAAACTCCAGGATAGGCCGATTGTCTCGATATGCAGTAGGGAGCTCCTGGAACACCAAATAAGCAAAGGCAAGGAAGGACAATCCCAGGAGCAGAGAGTGAAACGAAGGAAAAAGCCTTACTTCTAGGTCATCCTATTTCGGTGCATGGTCAGGATCCCGTATGTGGGTCAGCCTTTTTTTTTTCAGTAATTATATGATCGTTGGTGAAATAGCGTAGTATAGGTCTGGGTGGGATGATACGAAATAGAACAGTTGCCAATTGGCATGTGAAACCGAAGCTTGAACGCTTTGAAACTACCTTTTCGTCCTTCTCGAATGACAAACAAGAAAAATCATAAGAGAAGCAAGGTCCACAGAAGGTTTGAAGATGCTCGACCTACAGGGGGGAAGTAGTACGTGTAATGGTAATGAACTAGACGACCTCGGAAGGAACCATTAGAGGAGAAGGGTGGTCGTAGATCAGGTGAGGAAGGTTACTGGCCCAATATGAAGGAAAACGTATAAGATTCTGTGAGTACCTGTTGCTGTATGAGATCTCTAAGGCATGCATACCAAATGTAGAGAAAGTTAGAGGAAAGCCTTCAAGCTTTTAATTTAAGCTTATTCGTCCAAACATTATATTATATAGGCCTGACCCTGGTTGTGGGAAAGACTTTTTCAATTGCCATTCCCGATCGAAAAAGAAAGCCAGGAAGCTTTGCAGTTAGAACCAAGTAGGTAGCTAGAGCGGGGCTTCCTTTCTTCAACTACATTCATTCAACTAAACTCTTCTTTCTTGCCGCAGAAAGAGCTTTTTTTCTGCTGTGGTTTCACTATCTTCCGATTTTATTTTAGCACACACCCGGTAACACCCGCCTCAGATATGTGAATCTTTAGTTCATCAAGCCAGTCAGCTAGACCAAGGAAGCAAACCTCCGCGTGTTATGCGAGTTTTGTCTATGGGAATTTGAAAGATGTTTATAGGAGTAAAAGAACATGGTTTTTATTCCTATAGGGACTAGCAAACTTGTCTTGGCAGTCAAAGCGGGGCCAAGAATCAACTGCAACTAGCTCTAAGCTAGATACCAGAAGGACACTTAACTGGAAGGGAAAATGCCCTGTTAGCAGGACAAATAAAGACTATTAGCGAGGAATCAACTGTTTTCGCACATAGGTAACCACTAGCCGGCAAAGCCCTCCGAGATGCAAGAATGGGAAGGGAGTCAAAGACTGATTGCCCTAAGGGATTTTTTGGTGTTAGCACTTTCCCTCTTACCTTCGTCACCTTGCCTTGGGTCCTTACTCGCTGTTGGGATAGGAATGAAGCCAGTGTCCCTTAGTCTCACTATGTTCAACTAAGCCACTTTGTCCCTTACAAGAAGATCACTAGTATAAGAACCACACCCGCGGCCAGAGAATAAATAGGGTTTGCACTATTCCATTTCTAATAGAATGCCATCTTTAGCAAAAGCAAAGGAGGATTGATCTACGAATGCCGGGTTATCGAATCTCCTGTTAGGCGCGCCAGCCCTGTTTTCAGGAATTATTGAATCAGAAGCATCTCGGGAGTCATAGACTGTTTTCGACGTGAAGAAGACTCGGTTGTAGATCGCTAGGCCCCTTATTAAAAATTTCTATAGGAAGATTCATATGAAAGGCTAGGCACCTTCCCCGCAGTCGCACCTTTCATAAAGTTTGATAGAACTAATGCTACATCTGATCTGCTAATAAAATGAGATATTCTATCTCTTCCTCGGAACAGGTGAATCATAAATTTTATTCACCTAGGAGAACGCTTGAAAACACGATTAGGATAGACCTTTTCTGCGCAGTACCACACAATGAAGTTGATGGCAAAGCGCGAAGAGCGGCCAATAAGACAGGAATTCCAACGGTTGGCCGGTTGCAAACCAAACGCGAAAATTCAAGGGCAGATTCTATTAGGATTACTTGATAGCCGCCTTAGCCTAATATAGAGGATAGAGGGCTGACAATAACAGATCTCTTTTCTTTCCCTAAGGCTTTAGTTGCTTTGTCCTTGCTAAGCCTATAAGCGCCTAAGTGATTGTGAAGTCTGATTTGTTCCCGAGGGATTCTAATAGACTTTCTGGACTCCTCCTTTTTAGCGAGTGTAGGATTTATGTTACAGGTCTGGGGTTCCCGTTATCACTAGTCTTAGTGCCCCTAGATTCTATAAATCTTCTTTTGGTGGACTCTGAGGCTATGTTATAGTAGGAATGCTTGCTGGCTTGCACTTTATCTTAGACGTCTATCTCACTGTGAAACTCCTAGTTCTAAGACTAGGGATCCGTTGACTACGCATCTTCATCTGTATTTTGATGATAGTCATATGGACCCAGTGAAGCGCCGCTGTCCCTATGACTTTTGCTCTTAGCTGCAGCCCTATCAGGTATGTTTGTTGGTTTGTATCTTGTTTGTTTATGATCTCCTGCTTTGTCGTTACTTCTCGCGATGTCTATAGCAAGGTAGTCAGCAAATCGGACATAATATATTTCTTTCTACACATGGGCAGGGCGAACACATCTAAGCGATTCAGCATTCGTAGGAATGGGGAATAGAAAATAGAGTACGAAGGGACTAGTTTTAGAACTTTTATTAGTCAGCTAGGAATCAACAGGATGTCATTACTTTAAAGCTGCTAGC